GGTTCTTGATAGGAGAAAAATATCTTTTTTCAATTTTTTCAGTGCGAATTTTACACAACATGGGGAAACCACTATTTCTAATTGAAAATTGATATTTCTAATTGAAAAGAAAAAATAGCTCTATCATATATAATGAACTGATACTTCAGGTTCTCACAAAAGAGAATCGTTTCCTTCAATATTCACTCATTATTCGTTAATAACCCTAGCGATTGTATCTAGTATGCGTATTCTGATAGGAAATAAAATATTCAATTGATTTTTCATCGAATGACTATTCATCTATTGTACTTTCATATAAATAGAGGCAAGAAAGCTCTATGGAAAAATCATGGTTCGATTTGATCTTGTCTAAGGGGGAATTAGAATACAGATGTGGGCTAAGTAAATCAATGGATAGCCTTGGTCCTATTGAAAATACTAGTGTAAACGAAGACCCGGCTAGAAATGATACGGATAAAAACATTCATGGTTGTAGTGACAGCTCTAGTTATTACAGTAAGGTTGATCATTTAGTTGGCGTCAAAGACATTCGGAATTACATTTCTGATGACACCTTTTTAATTAGGGATAGTAATCAGGATAGTTATTCCATATATTTTGATAGTGAAAATCAAATTTTTGAGATTGACAATGATCATTCTTTTTTGAGTGAACTAGAAAGTTTTTTTTATAGTTATCGTAATTCTAGTTATAGGAATAATGCATCGAAAAATAACGATCCCCACTATGATTTAAACTTGTATGATACTAACTATAGTTGGAATAATCACATTAATAGTTGTATTGACTCTTATCTTCGTTCTCAAATCTGTATTGATAGTTACATTTTAAGTGGTAGTGACAATTCCAATGATAATTATATTTATAATTACATTTGTGGTGAAGGTGGAAATAGTAGTGAAGGCAAGAATTTCAATATAAGAACTCGCGCAAATGGTAATGATTTAACTCTAAAAGAAAGTTCTAATGATCTCGATCTATACAAGCATTTGTGGGTTCAATGCGAAAATTGTTATGGATTAAATTATAAGAAATTGTTTAAGTCAAAAATGAATATTTGTGAACAATGTGGATATCATTTGAAAATGAGTAGTTCAGATAGAATCGAACTTTCGATTGATCCAGGTACTTGGGGTCCTATGGATGAAGACATGATCTCTCTGGATCCCATTGAATTTCAGTCTGAAGAAGAGGCTTATAAAGATCGTATTGATTCTTATCAAAGAAAGACAGGATTAACTGAGGCTATTCAAACAGGCACGGGTCAACTAAACGGTATTCCTATAGCAATCGGAGTTATGGATTTTCAGTTTATGGGGGGTAGTATGGGATCCGTAGTAGGCGAGAAAATCACCCGTTTGATCGAATATGCTACCAATAATTTTTTACCTCTTATTCTAGTGTGTGCTTCCGGAGGAGCACGCATGCAAGAAGGAAGTTTGAGCTTGATGCAAATGGCTAAAATATCTTCTGCTTTATATGATTATCAATCAAATAAAAAGTTATTTTATGTATCAATTCTTACATCTCCTACTACTGGTGGAGTGACCGCGAGTTTTGGTATGTTGGGGGATATCATTATTGCTGAACCCAATGCCTATATTGCATTTGCGGGTAAAAGAGTAATTGAGCAAACATTGAATAAAACAATACCTGAAGGTTCACAGGCGGCTGAATATTTATTCCATAAGGGTTTATTCGATCCAATCGTACCACGTAATCCTTTAAAAGGTGTTCTGAGTGAGTTAGTTCAGCTCCACGGTTTTTTTCCAAAATTCAATCAAATAGAGTCTTAAGTTAAATTCTTTTCTTTTCTATGTAGTGAAAAGGTAGTTAGTTAGTTTATCAGAATCAAAGTCAAAGCCCATTATGCGGGCTTTGACTTTGTGACATAAAATGGAATTGTCGAAAAACGAATTATGTGGATAATTATTATTTTTTTTTACCGATATTACTGATTACTAATGAGTAAACCTCTATCAACAAGATAAAAAGCGAATTTTTCCTTTTGTGAAATGAAATTCGAATTTGGCGAGACAAATAAAACGAATTTTATCTTCCTCTAATTTTATCTTCCTCTATTGCGTATGTATATATAATTCAAATATAGAAAAAATAGAAATATAGAGTTTTGCATCTTTCTATATCTCCCGAGAATTCTATTTTGACTAAAAATCATCTCCCGAGAATTCTATTTTGACTAAAAATACCTGTTCTTGGATCGGATTCTAACGAATCGAATCTTTCGACAATTTGTAATAAACTCTTTCTTTATTAAATTCAAATTCGAAATTCAAATTAGAAGATAAGAACAATAGAATAACAATAGAATAAGAATAATAAGAAAAGTAAGAATAAAGTAAGATAATAAAGAAAGTCGATTATCTTATCATACACCTATTTTATTTGATTTAGAAAGATGGGCAAGTCCTTTTATTTAATTCTACATTCCTTGCACTTATTAGATATATATACTCGCTTAGATATACTTAGTATTTAGATATACTTAGTATAATATACGAATTATAATATAATTATTATAAGATATATTTCTAACTAACAATATAACAATAATAGGTACAAATAGTAAATCGAGGTACCCATTTTATGACAACTTTCAGCAGCTTTCCCTCTATTTTTGTGCCTTTAGTAGGCCTAGTATTTCCGGCAATTGCAATGGCTTCTTTATCTTTGTATGTTCAAAAAACTAAGATTTTTTAGATTCGATGGGGCCAAGGCCAAGACCAAATCTTATCTATTTTTTTTCAAGACTTAGATGCCACGGATATCTATTTAGTAGAATATTGTATAACATCCGGCTTCCCCGAACATAACATAAATGAAAAAGCTCCTCTTATGCATACGTCAACATGATATAGGGGTAAATGAATTATAGCAAGCGGATCGGTACCGAACGGATGTATGAAATTAAAGTCTATATATCTAGCAGATCTGTATAGGGGATCATATAAAGGGGATGATTTTAGATCTAAGCAATTTGATGAATTACTTCTAAAAGTTCATATCAAAAGAGTACTAGTTGATGAGAGTTACTTCGGAAACAAAAAAAGTCAAGTAGAATCTTTTTGGTTATTCTCTCAATTCCAATAAAATGCAACTGGATCTAGTATGTATGAGTTGGCGATCAGAATCTATATGGATAGAATTTATAGTGGGGTCTCGAAAAACAAGCAATTTCTGCTGGGCCTTTATCCTTTTTTTTGGTTCATTAGGGTTTTTATTAGTTGGAACTTCTAGTTATCTTGGTAGGAATTTGATATCTTTATTTCCGTCTCAGCAAATCGTTTTTTTTCCACAAGGAATCGTGATGTCTTTCTATGGGATCGCGGGTTTCTTTATTAGTTCCTATTTGTGGTGCACGATTTTTTGGAATGTAGGTAGTGGTTATGATCGATTCGATAGAAAAGAGGGAATAGTATGTATTTTTCGTTGGGGTTTTCCTGGAAAAAATCGTCGAATCTTTCTACGATTCCTTATGAAAGATATTCAGTCCATCAGAATAGAAGTTAAAGAGGGCATTTATGCTCGTCGTGTCCTTTATATGGAAATCAGAGGCCATGGGGCCGTTCCCTTGACTCGTACTGATGAGAATTTGACTCCACGAGAAATTGAGCAAAAAGCTGCTGAATTGTCCTATTTTTTGCGTGTACCGATTGAAGTCTTTTGAAATGAATTGCGGAATAAATGCTTTCTCGGCAGGAGGAAAAAACTCAAGCCAAGAATCCTCTTTTTTCTATAGCAGAACTAAACTGAAGTTTCTTCAGAATGCCCATTCGAACCAAAGCAAAGCAGACGTATACGTAAGAGTCATAACATAAAACAAAACCGTTTTTTTTTGTCCACAAAAATGGTTTTTTATGCGTCTGTAAATGTACAACTTAATTCAGTAACAAAAGAAGGAAGAAATCGAAATAATGGATTCATCTCGTATATCAAAGTATTTCGAAATAAAGACTTTCGCTTTTTATTTTCAATATTTGAAGTTGATACGTTAGATACAGATAGATCATATCTTGTAAATTTTCTCTACTTTCCTTTTGTCAATCGGCCCCTACCCTTTTATCCTTTCTTTGGTGCTCCTTAAGAACTAAACAAGTATATTTCTTTCTTATAACATAATGATAAACGTAATGAGAACTTTTCTGTCTTTTTTTGTCACTCATTTTTGATCATCATAATATTTTTCATAATTTTTTGTTTCAATTATTCCTGGACTCTAGACTATATATAGTCTAGATAACCCGCGAAAATTTTTCGACATGTTTGATTGATATCTTGATATAGACAGGGAGCTCCTTCGTCTCAAAATCTGAATAGAATAATCTTTATTATTTGAAGCGGTTCTTTCGGGCAGTTATCGAAAGAGGGCAATTGCTTCGAATTTGATCAATTGAGATATCTGGAAACAATATACCAATAATATATATATTTCATTCGAACATTCGAATTCAAAGTGGATTCTTATTTTCTATTTCTGTATTCTTTTTAGATTCAAGGACTAAGCACTGAATCAAAAAACAAAAAACAGAAAATAGATTCATGGGCCCCTACCTTATAATATAATGAATATAATGAAAGTCTTGCCTGATAGAAAGAGTAGATCACATAAAGTCAACGAATGAGGTGGGTTCATTAACAACTCACAGATGAAAAAATGGCAAAAAAGAAAGCATTCACTCCCCTTCTATATCTTGCATCTATAGTATTTTTGCCCTGGTGGATCTCTCTCTCATTTAATAAAAGTCTGAAATCTTGGATTACTAATTGGTGGAATACTAGGCAATCCGAAACCCTTTTGAATGATATTCAAGAAAAGAGTATTCTAGAACAATTCCTAGAAGTAGAGGAACTCTTCCTGTTGGACGAAATGATACAAGAATACCCGGAAACACATCTACAAAAACTTCGTATAGGAATCCACAAAGAAACGATCCAATTGATCAAGATGCACAATGAGGATCGTATCCATACGATTTTGCACTTCTCGACAAATCTAATCTGTTTCGTTATTCTAAGTGGTTATTCTATTTTGGGGAATGAAGAACTTGTTATTCTTAACTCTTGGGTTCAAGAATTCCTATATAATTTAAGCGACACAATAAAAGCTTTTTCTATTCTTTTATTAACTGATTTATGTATCGGATTCCATTCGCCCCACGGTTGGGAACTAATGATTGGCTATATCTACAAAGATTTTGCATTTGCTCATAATGATCAAATTATATCTGGTCTTGTTTCTACCTTTCCAGTCATTCTAGATACAATTTTTAAATATTGGATCTTTCGTTATTTAAATCGTGTATCTCCGTCACTTGTAGTTATTTATCATTCAATGAATGACTGAAAAATGATTCACGGATTCAATTATAATCTTTCTTACTTTGTATAGAAGCAAAGCATGCAAACAAAGTCGTACTTACTTTACTCTTTCTACCCATCAGGGGAATACAATTCCTCCTCTATTTCAGTAAAATCTTTTTTTTTCAGTAAAAGTAAATAGCAGAATCGTGGATAGGGAACTATACTAGTGACCTACCTAATTTTATTGTAGAAATTTTCGGGATCAATGATTGGACCATGCAAACTAGAAAGACTTTTTCTTGGATAAAGGAGGAGATTACTCGATCCATTTCCGTATCGCTCATGATCTATATAATAACCGGGGCATCCATTTCAAATGCATATCCCATTTTTGCGCAGCAGGGGTATGAAAATCCACGAGAAGCAACTGGGCGTATTGTATGTGCCAATTGCCATTTAGCTAATAAACCCGTGGATATTGAGGTTCCACAAGCGGTACTTCCTGATACTGTATTTGAAGCGGTTGTTAGAATTCCTTATGATATGCAACTGAAACAAGTTCTTGCTAATGGTAAGAAAGGGGCTTTGAATGTGGGTGCTGTTCTTATTTTACCGGAGGGGTTTGAGTTAGCGCCACCTGATCGTATTTCGCCCGAGATGAAAGAAAAGATAGGCAATCTGTCTTTTCAGAACTACCGCCCCACTAAGAAAAATATTCTTGTGATAGGTCCTGTTCCTGGTCAAAAATATAGTGAAATCACCTTTCCTATTCTTTCCCCAGACCCTGCTAGTAATAAGGATGTTCATTTCTTAAAATATCCCATATACGTAGGCGGAAACAGGGGAAGGGGTCAGATTTATCCCGACGGGAACAAAAGTAACAATACAGTTTATAATGCTACGGCAACAGGTATAGTAAGCAAAATCATACGAAAAGAAAAAGGGGGGTACGAAATAACCATAACGGATGCATTGGATGGACATCAAGTGGTTGATATTATCCCCCCAGGACCAGAACTTCTTGTTTCAGAGGGTGAATCTATCAAACTCGATCAACCATTAACAAGTAATCCTAATGTGGGTGGATTTGGTCAGGGGGATGCAGAAATAGTACTTCAAGATCCACTACGTGTCCAAGGCCTTTTGTTCTTCTTGGCATCTATTGTTTTTGCACAAATCTTTTTGGTTCTTAAAAAGAAACAGTTTGAGAAGGTTCAAGTGTCCGAAATGAATTTCTAGATCCGTGGATTTATCAACATCAAATTTCTAAAAACGAACAAATTCTTCCTGGCAATTAGGTTAGGTATGATGAAAAAAAGTATGAAAAGTCTTTTGCTTGGTTATATTCTTTCTCTAGGAATTACTTTTGCCGCATTCAAAATATGTATATTGTCAAGAAGACTATTTGTCTTTACCCCTTCTTTTCTTTTTTCAATCTAAATTGGAGGAATTATATCCCTATTGTCAGATTGAAATGTCACAGAATGGGTTTTGTTTTCTAAATTCAATTTGCTTAGATACTAAGCATAAGATAAGTAAGCGGAGAATAGGAAGGAAGGATAAATGAGGGGAACAAATAATTACAGGGAGTATTCTTCGTCTTCCTAGCCTTCGGCACAAGAAAGGGATGTGTAAAATTCCTTTTCTTGTGTCGAAATAATAACAATTCTGGATCCCATTCGTCAAAGATTTCTATTCTTAGTTTAGATTTTTCCATATTTTTCAGAACCCTTTATTTTTATAGAATAAGTAATAAGGATAATATATTAAGTATAAAATAAGTATTAAGTATAAAATAAGTATAAATAAGTATAATATAATAAGTAATAAGTAATGGACAACCAAAAAAAAAAGAGAAGGAATCCTTTTTTTTGATAAAATAGAATCAAGGCGATGAACTTATAAAATAATTTCAAATTTTGATGAAATACTAAAATAAATAGAAAATAGACTAAGGTTAGACTAGTCTAGTAAAGGGTTTGCTTGATATCTGGTCGACAGAAAAAAAAAAAAGAAATATAAAGATTAAATATATATTGCGATTGTGTCATCCAGGAAAAGGAAATTGAGTGATTCCTTTTTTCTTCTAACCTTGAAAGTCTCGATAGGTACTATCGAAGAACAGATGCTATGAATCAATTAATCGAGTTCATTTTTCAAAAACATCATCGGAAA